ATTATTTTTATGCTTTTTATTAAAATAGCAAACCATATGAATAATGGAGAAACTCCATGAAAGAAAGATTAATGATTCATATAAATTACTTAATGGAAAATGTCCCGAATAAATCCAGCGAGCGGCTAATAAGCCTGTTATACAAAAAAAGGTAACTATCATGCCCTTGTCTGATGAATCATACAGTCCTACAATTTCATCGACTAATAAGGTTAAAAAATAAATTGTAATTACAATTGAAACGACCGAAAAAGATATATGAATTAATATATGCTCTAATGTTGAAAAAATCATAAAAGTTCTTAAAAAAGTGAAGGCCCTCCGATTATCCGGAATGGAAATCGGGAATTGAATTCATTATAGAACTTATTCTATCTCTTTTAGAAGATGCTATGCCGCTACTCGGACTCGAACCGAGATGCTCTAGCACTGCTTCCTAAGAGCAGCGTGTCTACCAATTTCACCATAGCGGCTTGTTCAAAATCATAATAACCTTTTTTTATTCAATCGTCGAGATTGAAAGAGTCAATTCAATGCAATTTCGGAAAGATTTGATGAATAAAAACTCTTTTTTAAAAAGGGATTTGAGGGTTCGATTCCAACATCGAGCCTTAATAATAAATAATAAGATAATTATCTTTTTTTTAGATAACATATTTTTACTTTTTTAAGAGTTTGTAAATTAACAACAAACAAAAGTTTTTGTAGTTTAAAGTTTTTGTAGTTTATGTTTTTTTCTAAAATAGAACTCTTGTAACTAAAGTTCAATCCAGGAATAGAACTCAAAAAAAATGTTTTTTTTTCATTTCTTAATGATTTATTTCTCATTTATATGATTTTTTAAATCTATAAATCTATTTTTTATCAATTGAATGAATAAAAAAAAAGATGATTTTTTACAGATCACAATTTCAGCACGACATCCAACAATTTGAAATGAAAGGTTTTATGTAATTTTTGCATAGCTTTGTATTAATGCCTAGAGGTTTTCGTTGTTAATTTGTGTTAGAATTTATCAAACTAATTAGGTATTGGGTTGAATATATTATATAAAAAAAGTAAAGTTTTGATTTCTATCCTAATTCATACTTCCAAAAAAATGAAAAATGCTTTCTAAATCTAAATTAGAATAATAATTAGAAATATCTTGATTGATCTTTCTATACAAAATTTTTTTGATCACTTAAAAATGATACATTATTCGTATAGAATATCCGCTAGATTAGAAAAGGTGCTTTTTTCAATTGGGTTGGAAGCAAGAGGTATATAATGATTCAGAGAAATAATGATTCAGAAAATTAGAAGAGTTTCAAGATGGAAACTTAATCAATATCAATGAATTTCAACAACTTAATAAACCTATTGATTTTGACTAAAGATTTTCGATTTCGTCTTCTATAGTATAAATAAAAAAAAAGGGTAGAAATAGAAAAAGTTCTTATATTTATTATTTCACAAGTGGGTGATGGGGAAAATAACAATCCCCATCCAAGAAATGAAAAAAAAAACATATTATATTAAATAATAAAGGGTGAAACCTTATATCTTGTCTTTATTTTTCTAAAAAATGATAGAAAAGCTTTATTTTCTATTTTATTTTGGAATTCAGTAAATAAAATCGATCAGTTCAAACCATTAGGGAATGGAAATCATTCCTTTTCTATTCATTACTTCTATATTAACTTCTATATTATAAAGATAAAGTGGATTCTAAAATAAATTACCTTTTCAAGTTCAAGTTAGGCCAATTCAGATTATTCTAATGTTTTGTTATTTATTTGTCGTACAAAAAAACTTTTTGAATTCCCTGTAGAAAGAGATTTCGCCAATGAAAAAGCTTTCAACGCTGCCCAATATCCCTTCTTTTTCCAAAGATTTTTACGAATACGCTTTTTTGATATAGAAGTACGTTTTTTTGGAACTGCCATTCAAAAATGAAAAAGGTTATTCAATGCTATAGTTGGATGTGAAAGACATCTATTGTTCAAAACGAATCGTTCTTTCCTATGCCTTATCCGTCTATCTATTTCCGTATCTATTTATATTTCTTTTTTTCTTTAGATTATAATTTATATTTATTTTATTCTTTAGATTATATATACTATCTTCAAAAAAAAAATGTCGAATATAATAGTCTTTCTTACAAGTATAAGTATCATTTATTGTATGTAATGGAAGACAATCAATAAGTTCCACAATGAACTAGTTAATGATTCTGAATAAACAAAATAACTAGTTTTGATTTTCTTGGGTAACGTCTTTGTCCATCCTATAATTATGAGTCATATCAAGTACTTTTTTGTAGTGTAAATCTTTATTCTATTCTTGATATATATATAAATTATTGTAATACGTAATTCTAATTGAATTTTATTATATCTTTCTAAAAATCTTGCTTAATTAAAAAAGTAATTATTTATTTTTTACTATTAACTTAGTCATATCATTTAACTCCTTCTAATTTCTTGATTTGAATATTTTTAAAGTATTGGGGAAATAT